ATAGATTTTCAATTTCAATTTTCAAATTGAATGTAATGTTTCATTTCATTGTCCTTTAGCTCGAGGTTTTAACTTTTTCACAATAGTACCCTCGTTCACTTCGGCTTGACTAATAATTAAAGACGTTTTGTTGAAACCCCGATTGTGAGCAGCATTTGCTGCAGCGGAAGAAACTAATTGAAAAATCGGATAACGTGCTCGATACGGCATGAGTTCTAGTATCATAAGTGTTTCGTCATAGAGGCGCCCCCGAATCTGATCAATTACTCTTCGCGCTTTGTGAGCAGACATAGGTATATGTTGACCTAAGGCGTATACTTCTACCTCTGGTTCTATCTTTATCATAAGGTTCACCTCTCATCAATAAAGGATGAGCACCTATATTCACTTTATTAACATTAACGACGAGATTTTTTATCACTTCTCGTATGCCCCCGGAAAGTCAGAGTAGGTGCGAATTCTCCCAATTTGTGACCTACCATACTATCTGTTATATAAATAGGCAAATGCTCTTTTCCATTATGAATAGCAATTGTATGGCCGATCATTATGGGTATAATGGTAGATGCCCGGGACCAAGTTATGATTATTTCTTTTTCTGCCCTTATGTTGAGCTTCTCAATTTTTCTCAATAAATGATTAGCTACAAAAGGATTTTTTTTTAGTGAACGTGTCACGGCTACTTACTCCTATCTTTTTTTTTGTAAAGACTTTATTTTATTTTGTAAGGACAAAGAGACCTATTTGATTTTCAATTTTGATTTTCAATGTTCTCCTATTTACTACGGCGACGAAGAATCAAACTATCACTATATCTATTCCTTTTTCTACTTCTTCTTCCAAGCGCAGGATAACCCCAAGGGGTTGTGGGTTTTTTTCTACCAATCGGGGCCCTCCCTTCCCCACCCCCGTGGGGATGGTCTACGGGGTTCATAACGACCCCTCTTACTACAGGACGCTTGCCTAGCCAACGCTTAGATCCGGCTCTACCTAATTTTTTCTGGTTCACCCCAACATTACCCACTTGTCCGACTGTTGCTGAACAGTTTTTGGATATCAAACGGACCTCTCCAGATGGTAATTTGAGTGTGGCTGATTTACCCTCTTTTGCTATCAGTTTCGCTACAGCACCCGCAGCTCGCGCTAATTGTCCCCCCTTTCCAAGTGTGATTTCGATGTTATGTATGGCCGTGCCTAAGGGCATATCGGTTGAAGTAGATTCTTCCTATTGATCAATCAAAATCCCTTCCCAAACTGTACAAGCCTCTTCCAAAGCATACGGCTTTCTGGATGTATGTGATGATATCTAGGTAGATGGATCCTATCTTATATAAATCGTATGATGAAGTACCATAGGAGTTGAGATAAAGGAGTCCAAAAATCTGCCGAATCGAATCACTCATGTTATGATCTTCTACATCCTAGGTCTCTCTGTTCCTTCATCTGGCTTATGTTTTTCATGTAGCACTCAGACCGAATGACTCTATCAAATTACGTCAAAACTTTCACATATTTCAGGTAACGTAGGAGACATCTCTACTTTTCCCCCGGGGGTCGAATTCTCAATGCTTGGCTTTCAATTCGCCTCTGACCATCAAATGAAATGTGAATAACTCGTCCTCCTCTCTTTGAAACAAGGGGCGCTTCCGGTTCTGTCGGTGCTTCAAACAATTATGTTTTCTCCATATTACCATATCTCTAGAGTCAATAATTTTCTATAAGGAACTACTGAACTCAATCACTTGCTGTTGTTACTCTTCAGTTTTCTGTTGAGGTCTATCCCGTAGAGGTACTCAATTTGGGTGGGTGATCGATTTCTAGGTTTCGTCGTAAACCTAATTGGTTACTTCCAATTACGTAAATTAATAGTTCAAACCGCACTCAAAGGTAGGGCATTTCCCATTGAGATAGGAACTTCTGTACCAGAAAGAATGGTATCCCCAATTAGAGCCCCCCTGGGATGTAAAATATATCTCTTCTCACCATCCCCATAGTGTATGAGACAAATGTATGCATTTCGATTAGGGTCGTATTCTATGGTTACGATTCTACCAGATATGTCTTTTTTATTTCGTTGAAAATCTATTTTACGGTATAGACGTTTATGACCTCCCCCTCTATGCCTTGAGGTAATGATTCCTCTGGCATTACGACCTTTACCACAACGACGCTGTCCAGAGATCAAATTGTTTCGTGGATTGGATTTCACTTGAATTCCAACAGTTGCATTTCGCGTGTTCGGGGTAGAAGTTTTATATAAATGTATCGCCGTGTTATGAAGTATTTTGAGTGAAATTCATTTCTTTTCTTTCTAAGCTAATAGATGGAATAGAATAACCCGCTTGAAGCGTAATAATCATACGTTTGTAATGCATTTTATGCCCTCTAAGGGGTCTCCTTCTTCGACTCTTTCCCGGGATTCGATGACTATTCATAGCTATTACCTTGACACCAAAAAAGAGTTCGACCCAACGCTTTATTTCTGTCCTAGTTGACTTTGATTCGACATTAGAAGTATATTGATTCTTCCTCAATAACCGAACAGTTTTTTCTGTAAATACTGCATATTTAATTTTATCCATAAATCTATTTTCTTCCCTATGAGTTCCAGTTTCGATAAGAATTCTCCCTCTAACTGTTTCTATACTTATGATATGAATATACCATACATAACACATAACGAATTGGTATGGATGATGAGATTCCATTGATACAAAGCCAATTCCAATAGACGTATTGAACATTCCCGTTGTCGTGCATCCAGCAGGAATTGAACCCGCAAATTTGCCAATTATGAGTTGGGCGCTTTAACCATTCAGCCATGGATGCATAAGGGGGATTATCATAGAATAAAGAAAGAAATATTGTAAAAGAAATATCATAAAGAAATATCATAGAAGAAAGAACTATCGTATCGGAGATTACCTAAAGAAATGGAAACCTATTTTCTTTTACTTTATATTCAATATTTATAATGGGGAGGCACTCAAAATGAAGCATAAAATTTCACAACAAGATCCATTTCAACCCTGGATCTTCGAATTGAGAGAGATGTTAAGAGAGGTCAAGAACTCTCACGATTTGTTAGATTCGTGGACCCAAGTCGATTCAGTTAGAACTATCGTTTCTATTTTTTTCGAGCAAGAACGTTTTATGAAACTCTTCGACCCCCTAATTTGGAGGAGTTTACTCTCACGCGATTCACAGGGGTCAAGAAGCAATCGGTATTTCACGATCAAAGGGGCAGTACTGACGATCAAGGGTCTAGTCAAAGGTGCAGTATTGACGACCAAAGGTCTAGTACTGCTTGTAGTAGTGGTCCTTCTCTATCGCATGCATAATCGAGAAATGGTCGAAAGAAAAAATCTATATTTGATGGGGCTTCTGCCTAGGAATTCCTTTGGACCCAGAAATGCTCCATTGGAAAAATCTTTTGGGTCTATCAATAGGTTGATTGTTTCGCTCCTGTATCTTCCAAAAGGGAAAAAGATCTCTGAGAGTTGTTTCATGGATCCGAAAGAGAGTACTTGGGTTCTCCCAATAACTAAAACGAAAAAGTGTATCATGCCTGAATCTAACTGGGGTTCGCGGTGGTGGAGGAACCGGGTCGGAAAAAAGAGGGATTCTATTTGTAAGATATCTAATGAAACCCTGGCTGTAATTGAGATCTCATTCAAAGAGAAAGATATCAAATATCTGGAGTCTTCTTTTGTTTCCTATACGGATGATCGGATCCGCAAGGACCATGATTGGGAATTGTTTGATCGTCTTTCTCCGAGAAATAAGCGAAACATAATCAACTTGAATTCGGGACAGCTATTTGAAATCTTAGTGAAACACTGGATTTGTTATCTTATGTCTTCTTTTCGTGAAAAAAGACCAATTGAAGTGGAGGGTTTCTTCAAACAACAAGGAGCTGGGTCAACTATTCAATCAAATGATATTGAGCATCTTTCCCATCTCTTCTCGAGAAACAAGTGTGGTATTTCTTTGCTGCAAAATTGTATTCAATTTCATATGTGGCAATTCCGCCAAGATCTCTTCGTTAGTTGGAAGAAGAATCCGCACGAATCAGATTTCTTTAGGAAGGTGTCGAGAGAGAATTGGATTTGCTTAGACAATGTGTGGTTGATAAACAAGGATCGGTTTTTTCGCTTGTTTAGCAAGGTATGGAATGTATCGTCAAATATGCAATATGATTCCACAAGATCTAATTTCGTTCAAGTAAGGGATTCTAGCCAATTGAAAGGATCTTTTGATCAATCCATAGATCATTTCGATTCCATTCGTAATAAGGATTCGGAATATCACACATGGATCAATCAAAGAGAGATTCAAAAAGAAGGGTCGATTCTTTGGGATCCTTCCTTTCTTCAAACGGAAGGAGCAGAGATAGAATCAGACCGATTCCCGAAAAGCCTTTCTGGAGATTCCTCAATGTCCCGGCTATTCACGGAACGTGAGAAGCAGATGAATAATCATCCGCTTCCGGAAGAAATCGAAGAATTTCTTGGGAATCCTACAAGATCAATTCGTTCTTTTTTCTCTGACAGATGGTCAGAACTTCATCTGGGTTCGAATCCTACTAAGAGGTCCACCAGAGATCAGAAATTATTGAAGAAACAACAAGATCTTTCTTTTGTCCCATCCCGGCGATCGGAAAAAAAAGAAATCATTGATATATTCAAGATAATTGCGTATTTACAAAATACCGTCACAATTCATCCTATTGCATCAAATCCGGGATGTGATAGGGTTCCGAAGGATGAACCGCATATGGGCAGTTCCAACAAGATTTCATTCTTGAACCAAAATCCATTTTTTGATTTATTTCATCTATTCCATGACCGGAAGAGGGGAGGATACGTGGGGCGCCACGATTTTGAATCAGAAGAGAGATTTCAAGGAGTGGCAGATCTATTCACTCTATCAATAACCGAGCCGGATCTGGTGTATCATAAGGGTTTTGCCTTTTCTATTGATTCCTGCGGATTGGATCAAAAAAAATTCTTGAACGAGGTATTCAACTCCAGGGATGAATCGACAAAGAAATCTTTATTGGTTCTACCTCCTATGTTTTCTGAAGAAAATGAATCTTTTTATCGAAGGATCAGAAAAAAAGGGGTCCAGATCTCCTGCGGGAATGCTTTGGAAGATCCAAAACCAAAAAGAGTGGTATTTGCTATCAACACCATACTGAAGGCATTCAATCAACATAGATTGATCCAAAATCTGATTCCAATCCAATATAGCATCCATGGGTACATAAGAAATGTATCAAATCGATTCTTTTTAATGAATAGATCCGATTGCAACTTCGAATACGGAATTCAAAGGGATCAAATAGGAAATGATACTCTGAATCAGAGAACTCAAAGGAAATTTACGATCAACCAACATTTATCGAATTTGAAAAAGAGTCATAAGAAATGGTTCGATCCTCTTATTTCTCGAAGCGAGAGATCCATGAATCGGGATCCTGATGCATATAGATACAAATGGTCCAATGGGAGCAAGAGTTTCCAGGAGGATTTGGAACATTTCGTTTCTGAGCAGAAGAGCCGTTTTCAAGTAGTCTTCGATCGATTAGGTATTAATCAATATTTGATTGATTGGTCTGAGGTTATCGAAAAAATTGATTGGTATTGGTCGGAATTTTTCGACAAAAAAGATCCTTCTAAGTCACTTCGTTTCCTTTTGTCGAAGTTACTTCCCCTTTTGTCCTATTTGTCCAATTTGTCCAAGTCGCTTCTTTTCTTTTTGTTTAGGTCACTTCCTTTTTTCTTTGTGAGTATCGGGAATAGCCCCATTCATAGGTCCGAGATCCACATCTATGAGTTGAAGGGTCCAACTGATCAACGCTTCAATCAGTTGTTAGAATCAATAGGTCTTCAAATCGTTCATTTGAATAAATTGAAACCCTTCTTATTGGATGATCATGATACTTCCCAAAAATCGAAATTCTTGATCAATGGAGGAAGAGTATCACCGTTTTTGTTCAATAAGATACCGAAGTGGATGATTGACTCATTCCATACTAGAAAAAATCGCAGGAAATCTTTTGAGAAGACCGATTCCTATTTCTCAATGATATCCCACGATCGAGACAATTGGCTGAATCCCGTGAAACCATTTCATAGAAGTTCATTGATATCCTCTTTTTATAAAGCAAATCGACTTCGATTCTTGAATAATCCACATCACTTCTGGTTCTATTGTAACAAAGGATTCCCTTTTTATGTGGAAAGGACCCCTATCAATAATTATGATCTTACGTATGGACAATTCCTCAATATCTTTTTCATTCGCAACAAAATATTTTCTTTGCACGTCGGTAAAAAAAAAGATGTTTTTTTGGAAAAAGATACTATTTCACCGATCGAGTCACAGGTATCTAAGATATGCATACCTAAGAATTTTCCGCCGAGTGGTGCCGAACCGGATAACTTGGACAAATCTTTTCATTTTCCAATTCGATCCGCTCCATTCGTTCGTAGAGCTCTTTACTCGATCGCAGACATTTTTGGAACACCTCTAAGAGAGGGACAATTAGTCAATTTTGAAAGAATTTATTGTCAAGCTCTTTCAGATATGAATCCATCTGATTCAGAAGGGAAGAACTTGCATCAGTTTCTCAATTTCAATTCAAAGATGGGTTTGATTGACTCTGAGAAATATTTATTACCATCCGAAAAGAGGAAAAAACGGAGTCTTTATCTAAATAAATGCGTTGAGGAAGGGCAGATGTATAGAACCTATAGTGCTTTTTCAACTCTCTCAAATATGTTTCAAACATATATGCCATGGTTCTTTACTTCGACAGGGTACAAATATCTCAATTTCATTCTTTTAGATACTTTCAAAAAAGTATATAATTCAGACCTATTGAGGATAGCGATACTAAGTAGCAGTCAAAAATTGTTATCCCTTTTTGAAGATATTATAGATAGATTAGATATAGATATATCATGGCCAATTCTTCAGAACAAATTGCGGGAGATTCTTCTTCCACAAAGGAATCTGATAAGCGAGATTTCGAGTAAGTGTTTACATAATCTTCTTCTGTCCGAAGAAATGCTTCGTCGAGATAATGAGTCACCCGTTTCATTGATATGGGAATTTCCGGGATCACCAAATGTTCGGGAGTTGCTCTATTCAATCCTTTTCCTTCTTCTTGTTGCTGGATATATCGTTCGTAGACATCTTCTCGTTGTTTCCCGAGCCTCTAGGGAGTTACAGACAGAGTTGGAAAAGATCAAATCTTTGATGATTCCATCATACATGATTGAGTTGCGAAAACTTCTGGATAGGTATCCTACATCTGAACTGAATTCTTTCTGGTTAAAGAATCTCTTTCTAGCTGCTTTAGGATATTTTCTAGAAGAAATACGGGCTTTTGGCGGCAAGATGCTATCGGGTGGTGGTCCCGCTTATGGGGTCAAATCAATACCTTCTAAGAAGAAATATTGGAATATCAATCTCATTGATATCATCGATTTCCTAAGTATCATACCCAATCCCATCAATCGAATCACTTTTTCGAGAAATACGAGACATCTAAGTCGTACAAGTAAAGAGATCTATTCATTACTAAGAAAAAGAAAAAATGTGAACAGTGGTTGGATTGATGATAAGATCGAATCCTGGGTCGCGAATACTGATTCGATTGATGATGCCGAAAGAGAATTCTTGGTTCAGTTCTCCATCTTAAGGAAAGAAAAAAGGATTGATAAAATTCTATGGAGTCTGACTGATAGTGATCATTTATCAAAGAATGGTTCTAGTTATCAAATGATTGAACAACCAGGATCGGTTTACTTACGATACTTAGTTGACATTCATAAAAAGTATCTAATGAATTATGAGTTTCATAGACCCTCTTTAGCAGAAAGACGAGTATTCCTTGCGCATTATCAGACAATCACTTATTCACAAACCTCGTTTGGGGCTAATAGTTTTCATTTCCCATCTCATGGAAAACCCTTTTCACTCCGCTTAGGCCTATCCCCCTCTAGGGGTATTTTAGTGATAGGTTCTATAGGAACTGGACGATCCTATTTGGTCAAATACCTAGCGACAAACTCCTATCTTCCTTTCATTACAGTAGTTCCGAACAAGTTCCTGGATGAAAGGCCTCAATTTTTTGAGGATATTTATGATGATAGTGATGGTGAGGATATTTTTGATAATAGTGGTGCTCATCATACTCATCATAGTGAGGATATTGAGGATATTGATGATAGTGAGGATAGTGAGGATATTGATGGGGAGCTGCTAACTATGACGAATGAGGAGGTGGATATGGTAGACCGCTTTTATATCACCTTTCAACTCGAATTAGCAAAAGCAATGTCTCCTTGCATACTATGGATTCCAAACATTCATGATCTGTCTCTGGATGCGTCGAATTACTTATCCCTCGGTCTATTAGTGAACCATCTCTCCAGGGATTGTGAAAGATCCTCCAATAGCAATATTCTTGTTATTGCGTCGACTCATATTCCCAAAAAAGTGGATCCCGGTCTAATAGCTGCGAATAAATTCAATACGTGCATTAAGATACGAAGGCTTCTTATTCCACAACAACGAAAGCACTTTTTCACTCTTTCATATACTCGGGGATTTCCTTTGGAAAAGAAAATCTTCCATACGAATGCTAGTGGATTCGGGTCCATAACCATGGGTTCCGATGTACGAGATCTTGTATCACTTACCAATGAGGCCCTATCAATTAGTATTACACAGAAGAAATCCATTATAGACACTAATACAATTCGATCCGCTCTTCATAGAAAAACTTGGGATTTGCGATCCCAGGTAAGCTCGGTTCAGGATCATGAGATCCTTTTCTATCAGATAGGAAGGGCTGTTGCACAAACAGTACTTCTAAGTAATTGCCCCATAGATCCTATATCTATCTATATGAAGAAATCATCTATGGAAGGGGATTCTTATGTGTACAAATTGTACTTCGAGCTTGGA